AATATAGTGCCTGATTAAAGGATTATTTTGATAGAATAAATTAAGTGATTATTTACCTATATTTATACATTACAGAATTAAACTGTATCTTTAAATTTCAAAAATTTATATGCTTCTTACATCAATACATATACATAATATAATTTTAAAAATAAGCTAAATAAGCTAATGAGTTCATACCTCATTTATAAAAGTTTTAATCTTTTTTTTTAAAATTTTTAACTTAAATCTATCAAAAATATTATTTTTTTTAATTATAATTATAAGAACTTTATTTTCAATTTCATCCATTTCATTTTTTAACCTTTGAATGGGAATAGAAATCAATTTAATTGCTTTTATCCCATTAATAATTAATTTAAATAATAATCTAAATTCAGAAAGTTTAATAAAATATTTTATCACTCAATCATTAGGTTCTGTAAATTTTATTTTTAGATCTCTACTTTTAATTTCATTTAATAAATGATTTTTAATTAATTCTATAATTAATATTTCAATTTTTAAAATCTTAAATTTAACTTTATTTTTAAAAATAGGGGCAGCACCCCTTCATTTTTGATTTCCTAAAGTAATAAAAGGAATTAATTGAAATTCTTGTTTTATTTTAAGAACTTGACAAAAAATTATCCCTATAATTACCCTATCTTATTGCTTTAATATTAACTTAATATATTTTTTTATTATTTTAAGAGCTTTAATTGGAAGATTAATAGGTCTTAATCAAACTTCATTAAAATTAATTATATCTTATTCATCTATTAGACACATTAGATGAATAATTTCTTCTATTATAATAAATCTAAATTTATGACTAATCTATTTTATCTTATATTCTGTTATAACATTTATTTTAATAATTAATTTTTTTTTAATAAATCTTAATCACATAAATCAATTTTTTTTTATAAAATCTAATTTAAATTTAAATTTTTTTATATTTCTAAGATTTTTAAGATTAGGGGGATTACCCCCATTTTTAGGATTTTTCCCTAAATGATTACTTATTAATCATTTAATTTCATTAAATTACAATTTTTTAATTTTAATTTTAATTTTTAGATCCTTAATCAATCTATTTTTTTATACCCGAATATTTTATTCTTTTATGATACTAAATTTTTTTGAAATAAAATTCTCTTTTTTTTTAAATTTTAATTTTATTAACAATATTCTTTTAAAATTAAATTATTTATCAATTTTTGGTCTAATTTTAATTTTTTCCTTTTATTAAAATTTTAAGTTAAATTTAAAACTAATAATCTTCAAAATTATAAATATATAAATATATATAAGTTTTAATAATATAAAAATATTATTCCTTTAAATTTGCAATTTAAAATCATTCATTGAATATAAAACTTAATAAAAAAGATTTACATCTTATAAATAAATTTACAATTTATCGCCTTTATCTTCAGCCATTTTATTAAACAATGATTATTTTCTACTAACCATAAAGATATTGGAACAATTTATTTTATTTTTGGTCTTTGGTCAGGAATAGTAGGTACTTCACTAAGAATAATTATTCGTACAGAACTTTCTACCCCTCAATCTTTAATCATAAATGACCAAATTTATAATGTTTTAGTAACAGCTCATGCTTTTATTATAATTTTCTTTATAGTTATACCCATTATAATTGGAGGATTCGGTAACTGACTGGTTCCCCTAATAATCGGAGCTCCAGATATAGCTTTCCCTCGAATAAATAATATAAGATTTTGACTTCTGCCCCCTTCTTTAAACTTTCTATTAATTAGATCCATTGTAGAAAGAGGGACAGGTACAGGTTGAACTGTTTATCCTCCTCTCTCAGCCAATATTGCTCATGCTGGTAGATCTGTAGATATCTCCATTTTTTCTCTTCATTTAGCAGGTATTTCTTCAATTTTAGGAGCTATCAATTTTATTTCAACAACTATAAATATACGATCTCCCCTAATTTATTTAGACCGAATACCTTTATTCGTATGATCAGTTGCTATCACAGCTTTACTTTTACTCCTTTCATTACCTGTATTAGCAGGAGCTATTACTATACTATTAACAGACCGAAATCTCAATACTTCTTTTTTTGACCCTGCAGGGGGCGGAGACCCTATTCTTTATCAACACTTATTTTGATTTTTTGGACACCCAGAAGTTTATATTTTAATTTTACCTGGATTTGGAATAATTTCACAAATTATTGCTCAAGAAAGAGGGAAAAAGGAAACTTTTGGATTTTTAGGAATAATTTATGCTATAATAACAATTGGTTTATTAGGCTTTATTGTATGAGCTCATCATATATTTACAGTAGGTATAGACGTAGACACCCGAGCATACTTTACTTCAGCTACAATAATTATTGCTATCCCCACTGGAATCAAGATTTTTAGTTGATTAGCAACTTTACACGGCAATTCAATTAATTTCAATCCTAGTCTTCTTTGGAGACTAGGATTTATTTTTTTATTTACAATAGGGGGACTTACTGGAATTATTTTAGCTAATTCTTCTATTGATATCAGACTTCACGATACATACTATGTAGTAGCCCATTTTCACTATGTACTTTCTATAGGAGCTGTTTTCGCAATCATTGGCGGATTTATTCATTGATACCCCCTATTTACTGGATTAAACTTAAACTCAAAGTGACTAAAAATTCAATTTATTATTATATTTATCGGAGTAAATTTAACTTTTTTCCCCCAACACTTTTTAGGATTGGCAGGTATACCTCGACGATATTCAGATTATCCAGATAGATTTTTATCATGAAATGTAATTTCATCTTTTGGATCCAGAATTTCTTTAATTAGTTTAATTTTAATTTTAATTATTTTTTGAGAAAGCTTCGTTAATCCCCGTTTAATTATATTTAATAACCAAATCAATTCTAATATTGAATGAATTCAAAATACTCCCCCCAGAGAACATTCATTTAATGAAATACCCCTAATTTCTAAATCTTAACTCTAATATGGCAGAAAAATGCATTGGATTTAAACCCCATTTATAAAGAAATTCTTTTTTTAGAAATGGCCACATGATCCATATTAAATTTTCAAAATAGATCTTCTCCAATTATAGAACAAATAATTTTTTTCCATGACTTTACATTACTCATTCTTCTATTAATTATTATTTTTATTACATATTTAATAACTAACTTATTTATTAATAAATTTACTAATTTATTTTTGATAGAAGAACAAATAATTGAGTTAATTTGAACTATTCTCCCTAGAATTACTTTAATTTTTATTGCTTTACCTTCCCTTAAGCTTTTATATTTATTAGACGAAAATAATAAACCTACTATTACTATTAAAACTACAGGTCATCAATGATATTGATCATACGAATATTCTGATTTTAAAAAAATTAACTTTGATTCTTTTATAATCCCCTCAAATAATTTAACTTTAAATAATTTTCGTCTTTTAGAAGTAGACAACCGAATAGTATTACCTATAAAAACCCAAATTCGAATTTTAATTTCAGCTACTGACGTAATTCATTCATGAACTATTCCATCTTTATGCGTAAAGGCAGATGCAGTCCCAGGACGATTAAATCAAGCTAACTTCCTAATTAATCGACCTGGTTTATTTTTTGGTCAATGTTCAGAAATTTGCGGAACTAACCACAGATTTATACCTATTACTTTAGAATCTATTAATTCAAATTATTTCATTAACTGAATTAAAAATTTTTATTAATTTATTTCTAAATACTAACATTAGATAACTAAACATTAAGTAATGGTCTCTTAAACCGTAAATAGTAAATTATTACTTCTAGTGATTCTCAAAAGAATTAGTTAAAATATAACCTAAATATGTCAAATTTAAATTATTATTCTGTAATATTCTTTTATCCCACAAATAATACCTTTAAATTGAACTCTTCTATTTTTAATTACTAACGTAATTTTTTTTACTTTTTTAATTTTTACATATTTTAATTATCCGTCAAAAATTAATTTAACTAATAACACTTCTATTATAAATCAAAATGATACCCAATCTATTCACAATTTTTGACCCATTTACTAAAATTTTTAATCTTCCTTTAAATTGACTTTCTTTAATTTTAGGATTAATAATTTTACCCTCAATATTTTGACTAATTCCTAATCGTTACAATTTTATTATTTTTCAAATTATTTTTTCTCTCCATAAAGAATTTAAAAATTTAATTAGAAAAAAATCTTACTTCAATAGAACCTTAATTTTAGTTAGAATTTTTTTATTTATCTTAATTAATAATTTTTTAGGTCTTTTTCCCTATATTTTTACTGGAACAAGACATATATCTATTGCACTATCTTTAGCTCTTCCCCTATGATTTACTTTTATATTATTTGGATGAATTAATAACACAAATCATATATTTACCCATTTAGTTCCTCAAGGAACTCCCTCTATACTTATATCATTTATAGTATTAATTGAATCAATTAGAAACCTAATTCGACCTGGAACACTTGCAGTACGATTAATAGCAAATATAATTGCAGGACACTTATTAATTACTCTTCTTAGAAGAATAAATTTAAATGTTCCATTTTTTATAATTTTTTTATTATCTTTAGTAATAATTCTTCTTTTAATTCTTGAAACAGCTGTTTCAATAATCCAAGCTTATGTTTTTACTGTTCTCAGAACTTTATACTCTAGAGAAGTAATCTAATGTCAAAAATACACTCAAACCACCCATTTCATTTAGTTAATTATAGTCCTTGACCCCTTACAGGAGCTTTAAGAACATTAACCCTTATAGCAGGATTAATTTACTGATTTTATAACTTTAGATTAATTCTTTGCAGATTAGGTTTAACTATTACCTTATTAACTATATATCAATGATGACGAGATATCTCCCGAGAAAGAACATATCAAGGATATCACACCTATAAAGTTACTTTAAGTTTACGATGAGGAATAATTTTATTCATTGTATCAGAAATTTTCTTCTTTATTGCTTTTTTTTGAGCCTTTTTTCACAACAACTTAACGCCTAGAATTTTAATTGGAAGAAATTGACCCCCTACTGCAATTCACCCATTTAATCCTTTCCAAATTCCTCTTCTAAATACAATTATTCTTTTAACATCTGGGATTACAGTAACATGAGCTCATATAAGAATTTTAGAAAATAATTTCACTCAAACAACCTTTAGACTTACTCTTACAGTAATCTTAGGAATTTATTTTACTTTACTTCAAGCATACGAATATATAGAAGCTTCATTTACTATCGCAGATAGTATTTATGGAACTTCTTTTTTTTTAGCTACCGGTTTTCATGGATTTCATGTAATTGTCGGAACAACTTTCCTTTTAATCTGCCTTTTACGACATTTAAAAAATTCTTTTTCTAGAAATCATCATTTTGGATTAGAAGCTGCTGCCTGATACTGACATTTTGTTGATGTAGTATGACTATTTCTCTACACTGTAATATACTGGTGAAGATCCTAAATTTATATATTATAAATAGTATAATTAACTTCCAATTAATAGGTTCAAATATTTGATATAAATAAATTAAACTTCTAAGACTACCAGTAATATTAGCAATCTTAATTTCTATAATCATAATATTTTTATCATTATTAATTTCAAAAAAATCTTTTAATGATCAAGAAAAACTTTCTACCTTTGAATGCGGATTTGACTCTCAATCCACACCCCGCATAAACTTTTCTCTACATTTTTTTCTTATTTTATTAATTTTTTTAATTTTTGATATTGAAATCACTTTAATTATTCCTATAATTTCTGTTATTAAACTAAATAATATTTTTAATTGATTTATAATCAGAACTTCATTTTTATTTATTTTAATTTTTGGCTTATATCTAGAATGAATACAAAATATATTGAATTGATCCCATTAAAATTTTTAACTATAATAATATAAATAGGATTATAATTTATCTTAAAATATTTGATTTGCAGTCAAAAAAAATAGAAATCTATTTATCTTAAATAAGAAGCTAAAAAGCAATTAATTTCGGCTTAATAATTGGGTGAAATAACCGCCCCTTATTTTTAATTAAAACCAAAGAGAGGTATATTACTGTTAATAATAAAATTGATATTCATATCTAATTAAAGAAATATATTTAAAATTAAACTTCTAATTTAATTAATAGTGAAACATCATTAATATTTCTTTATAAATAGTTTAAATAAAACCTTACTTTTTCGTAGTAATAATAAATAACAATTATTTTTTATATTTAAAGATTATTTAAATCTCTTTGACATCTTCAATATCACACTCTGTATAAGTTATTTAAATTAATTCAATACTATTATAAATAAAATAACTGCAATTCACCTAATAAAAATTATTAAATATATTTTTAAATTCCTTAAACTTATTTTTTGAAATTGTCTCATTATTTCTATTAAAATTTTTTTAATATTAAATACTAATCTATCTTCTAATCACCCGTAGTCTATAGTTTTCTTTATAGTAAAACCTATTTTAAAAACAGGAAATCTTATAACATTACAAGAAATATGAGGCATGAATCATATTCCTCCCATAAAAAAAATTAATTTTTTTCTCAGTAATCTAAAATTTACCTTATAAATTCATCTTCTGATTCACCCTATAATTACCCCTCCTGTTATAACAAATAAAATCATATATTTTAAATAAATGGGTAAAAAAACTAAATTTATAGAAACAAAAATTAATCACCTTAAAATTGATCCCCCCACCAATCTAAAAAAAAATAATAAATATATCCCCTTATTTATTACCTTATCAGAATGAAATATGATTACTCTCCTAAAATTTAATTCTCTTACAAATCTTCAATATAAAAGACGAAATGTGTATCTGACTGTCAATCCAGTAGATAAATACCCCAATAAATAAATTACTAAATTTACTTCTCTTATAGATATTATCTCTAAAATTAAATCCTTAGAATAAAACCCCGCTAAAAATGGAATCCCACATAGAGCAAGATTAGAAAAATTAAAAAATCCACCAACAATAGGCAGATATTTCGACACTCTCCCCATTAAACGGATATCTTGATTATCTTTAAATCTATGAATTAAAACCCCCGCACACAAAAATAATAAACTCTTAAAAAAAGCATGAGTTAATAAGTGAAAAAAAGCTAATACTCTATGCCCTAATCTTAAAATTATCATTATTAACCCCAACTGTCTTAATGTAGAAAGAGCAATAATTTTCTTTAGATCTATTTCTAAACAAGCTCCCAATCCTGATATAAATATAGTTAATCTTCTTAAAATTATTAAAACTATAAATAAAACTCTCCCCTCTAATAAATTTCTAAATCGAATTAAAAGATAAACCCCAGCTGTAACTAGAGTAGAAGAATGAACTAAAGCTGAAACAGGTGTAGGAGCTGCTATAGCAGCAGGTAACCATGATCTAAAAGGAATTTGAGCTCTTTTAGTTATACCTGCTAAAATTACTAATCTTCCAATTAAAATTATATTTAAATCTGTTTTTATTAAATCTAAATAATAAATAAAATTTCATCCCCCATAATTTAATATCCAAGAAATTACTAAAAGAATGGCAATATCTCCAATTCGATTAGACATCACAGTTAATATCCCAGCATTATAAGATTTTACATTTTGATAATAAATTACTAAACAATAAGAAATTAAACCTAATCCATCTCACCCCAACAGAATACTAATTATATTGGGTCTAATAATTATTAATCTCATAGAAAGAACAAAAAAAATCACTAATAACAAAAATCGATTCTTATTTATATCTTCTAATATATATCTTCTTCTATATAACACTACTACTCTAGAAATTATTAAAACGATTCTAATAAAAATGATAGACATTCAATCCACTAAAAAAACTATCACTAATTCTGAAGAATTAAGCGAATAAAAATTATATTCCAAAAAAATTGACAAATTTTTTTGGAATAACACACCCCCCAAAATAAATAAATTAAAACTAATTAATAACAAAAAACCTCTAAAAATCTTATATAAATTTTTTTCTAAAATAATTTAAAATAACCCAAGTTATATCATTAATTCCACAAATTAATATTTTTATTAAACTATTTAAATAAATTTAATTAATAAAAAAATCTATTTTTAAAATTAACACATTTAAAGGAACTCAATGTAAAAATAATAATAAATATTCTCGACATTCTCTTGAATACAAATTATTTATCTGACTGATAAATTTACCATGTTGTATAAAAGAAAATAAATATAATCTATACCCTGCAGAAAAAAAAGATAACAAAGCTAATAACCCCATTAAAATAATAGACCAAGATAAAAGACTAATTAATAAACAAATTTCTCCCAATAAATTTAAAGAAGGAGGTGCCGCCATGTTAGAAGATAAAAATATAAATCATCATATAGACAAAGAAGGTATCAAATTAAGCAATCCCTTATTTAAAAATAAATTTCGTCTATTTAAACGTTCATAATTTAAATTAACTAAACAAAATAAACCTGACGAACAAAGACCGTGACCAATTATTAAAATTAATCCCCCTCTAAAACCTCAGTTAGTAAGAGTTAACAACCCCCCTACTATTACCCCCATATGAACAACAGAAGAATAAGCAATTAAAGACTTTAAATCAATTTGGAAAAAACATATTAAACTCACGTATAAAGCTCCTAATAATCTAATTCTAATTAAATAGTAATTAAACTTTATATTTAAATATTCTATAAAAATTAAAACTCGCATAATTCCGTACCCCCCTAATTTTAACATAATACCTGCTAAAATTATTGAACCTCTCACAGGAGCTTCAACATGAGCTTTTGGTAGCCAAAGATGAACAAAAAATATAGGAATTTTTACTAAAAATGAAAGTATTATTACAATATACATAATACTTACACTTAAACTTCTAAATTTTATTAAATAAATTATTAAACTGAAATATTTAAAATCTAAATAAAAAATTCCCAACAATATGGGTAAAGAAACAAATAATGTATAAAATAACAAATAAAGCCCAGCCTGAATTCGTTCAGGTTGACCCCCCCATCCCATAATTAAAAATAAAACAGGAATTAAAGATCTCTCAAAAAATAAATAAAATATAAATAAATTTAATCTTCTAAATGTACAAATTAATAAAACTAATAAAATTAAAATATTAAAAATAAAAAATTTTTCATAAATTTTAAAATTAAATAACTTCATTCTAGCTAAAATTATCAACCCTCTAATTCAAATTCTCAAAAAAATTAAAAAATAAGAAATTAAATCTACCCCAAATATATAACTTAAATTTCTTTGATAAAAAATTGTTGGATAAAATATTATAAAAATAAACGTCACAAAATAAATTATAATCTGTCTTATTCAATATAAATTTTTAAAAAAACATAAAATCAATATAAAAAAAACTATCAAAATTAATCTTATCATTATAAATAAACTTATTTTCGGTTATATTATCCTATAAATTTTAATCAAATCATTTCCATAAATACGAACTAAATAAACTAAAACTGAAAGACCCAATACCCCCTCACAAACAGATAAAACTATGAATATAATTAAAAAATAAATTCTTCCTATAAATATTATAAATTGAAAAATTAATAAAAATATATTTAATATAATTAACTCTAATCTTAATAAAATAATTAATAAATGTTTACGATTTAAAGAAAATATAATATTTCTTAATAAAAAATTTAATATAATTAAGTTTTTAAATCTAAAAATTTTCATTTTAATAGTTTAAAAAAAACTTTGATTTTGTATATCAATAATAAGATTAATCTTTTAAAATTTCAAAGAAAAATAAACATTTATCTATAATCTCCAAAATTATTATTTTATATAAACTATTCTCTGACTTCTTTAAAATTATAATTTTAATATTTCACTTAATTGTATTTATAAATTTTTTTATTTTACTTATATCACATCCTTTTGTAATCACTTTATCAATAATTATCCAAACTTTTTTATTTTCTTTACTAATTGGAATTAGAAATTTTTCTTTTTGACTTACTTACTTAATATTTTTAATTTTTATTGGAGGACTTTTAATCTTATTTATTTATATTTCTAGTTTAACTCCCAATAAAATTTTTTATTTTAATAAAATTAAAATATTAATTCTTTTCAACTCAATTATTGCTTTATTTTTTTTTTCTAAAATTAATATACATTTCTTAAACATAGAAATATTAAATTTTGATAATTTAAATAATTTTCTTTTTTTTAAAAATTTTGAAAACTCAATTTATTTAACTAATTTATTTAATAACAATGAATTATATCTTTCTTTAATTTTAATATTTTTTCTTCTATTCACCTTAATTATTTCAATTAAAATTAGAAACTTCTTTTCTGGACCTATACGAATTAAATTTTAATGAAAAACAATAATTTCTTACCAATTAAATCAAGCCACCCTATCCTAAGAATCATAAATAGAACTTTAATTAATCTTCCCACACCCAGAAATATTTCTTTTATATGAAATATGGGTTCACTAATAGGATTTAGTTTAATAATTCAAATTCTTACAGGATTATTTTTAGTTATAAATTACACCCCTAACATTGAACTAGCTTTCGAAAGAGTAAATTATATTTACCGAAATGTAAATTATGGATGATTTATTCGTTCAATTCACATAAATGGTGCTTCTTTTTTTTTTATTGTCATTTATCTTCATGTGGGCCGTGGTATTTATAATGAATCTTTCATATTTTTACCAACCTGAATTACAGGAACTGTAATTTTTTTATTATGCATAATAACAGCTTTTATAGGCTATGTTCTTCCTTGAGGGCAAATGTCTTTTTGAGGAGCTACAGTAATCACTAATTTACTCTCTGCAATTCCTTACATTGGAAATGACTTTGTCCAATGAATTTGGGGGGGATTTTCTGTAAGAAACGCTACTTTAAATCGATTTTTTATGTTTCATTTTATTTTACCCTTTCTAATTTTAACTCTTTCAATAATTCATATTATATTTCTTCACCAAACCGGTTCAAGAAATCCATTAAATATTTCATTTAACATCGACAAAATTCCATTTCATCCTTATTTTTCTTATAAGGATTTAATGGGATTTATAATTTTTCTTATTTTATTAATATTGTTAATAATAAAATACCCCTTCGTACTATCAGATCCAGATAATTTTACTCCCGCAAATCCAATAGTTACACCAATTCACATCCAACCTGAATGATATTTTTTATTTGCTTATGCTATTCTTCGTTCTATTCCCAATAAATTAGGAGGAGTAATTGCTTTAGGATTATCAATTTTAATTATCTTAATTCTTCCCTTTACTTTTTTTAAAAATTTAAAGGGAACTCAATTTTATCCATTAAATAAATTTTACTTTTTCTTTTTTGTTTTTAATTTTGTAATTTTAACTTGATTGGGAAGATGCCCAATTGATCCCCCATTTATTATAATTACTCAAATTTTTACTTTCACTTATTTTTTATACTTTTTTTTAAATCCTTTAATTAACAAAATTTATGATTTAATAATTTAATTATTAAGCTTTGATATAGCATTTGTTTTGAAAACTTAAGAAAGAAATTTTATTCTAATAATTTAAACTATAATTATTACAAATACAAATATAAAGCCTAAAAAATATTAAAAGATAATTTAAAGAAATAGGTAAATAAGATTTTCAAGCTAAATTCATTAATTTATCATAACGATAACGAGGTAAAGTCCCTCGAACTCAAACAAATCTAAACCCTAAAATTATTAATTTAATAAAAAATATAAAAGTTAATAAATTTCTTCCTAAATAAAAAATTACTATCAATATTCTTATAAATAAAATTCTTGAATACTCACCTAAAAAAATTAAAGCAAATCCCCCTCTTCTGTATTCTACATTAAACCCTGAAACTAACTCTCTTTCCCCTTCAATAAAATCAAATGGAGCTCGATTTAATTCTGCTAATATAGAAGAAAATATTCTTAATATTAAAGGTAACATTAAAAATATAAATCAAATATTTTTTTGATAAATTTCTAATTCCAAAAAATTAAAACCTCCAATTAAAACTATTAAAGACAATAAAATTAAAGCTAATCTTACTTCATAAGAAATAGTTTGAGCTATACCTCGCAAAGCCCCCAACATCGCATAGTTTGAATTAGAAGATCAGCCCATAATTACTACTAAATAAACTCCTAAACTTAAACATCTGAATAAAAATAAAAATCTTAAATTAAAATTAAATATAATTAATAAATAAGGTATTAATACCCATCTTATAAATCTTATAAATAAAACTAAAATCGGTACAATAAAAAATATTATATAATTAGATTTAAAAAGAAATACTATTTCTTTATTAAATAATTTAATTCCATCTCTAAAAGGTTGAATAATCCCCATATAACCAACTTTTATCGGACCTTTTCGTAACTGAATGTAACCTAAAATTTTCCGCTCTAATAAAGTAAAAAAAGCTAGACTTACCAACACTATCACAAATAAAAATAAAATAATAACTAAAGAACTAATAATTTCTTTTAAATTAATATATTATTTATGTAATTTTATATACATATAATTAAATTCTAAATTTAATACATTTTTCTGTCAAAATAATTTTAAAAAAATTATTAATTTTATTCATTTTTAAAAAAATTATTTTAAATTTATATTCCTTTCGTACTAAAAAATTTATTTAAATTAAAGATAGAAACCAACCTGGCTTACACCGGTTTGAACTCAGATCATGTAAAATTTTAAAAGTCGAACAGACTCAATACTTTAAATTTTTGCATTTAAAATTAATTTTAATCCAACATCGAGGTCGCAATCTTTAATTTTAATAAGAACTTAAAATTAAAATTACGCTGTTATCCCTAAAGTATCTTTTCTTTATATTATTTAACCTTAAAAATAATTCAATTAAATTAAATTTTTTATTTAAATTTTTCAATTAAAAAAGTTATTTAATTTTTTTATCACCCCAATAAAATAATTTACTTATTTAATAAATTTTTAATATAATTTTTTAACTAAATATTAATTATAAAGATTTATAGGGTCTTCTCGTCTTTTAATTACATTTTAGCTTTTTTACTAAAAAATAAAGTTTTATAAATTTTTAAATTAAAAAAGATTATATTTCGTCCAATCATTCATTCTAGATTTCAATTAAAAACCTATTTATTATGCTACCTTTGTACAGTTAAAATACTGCAGCCCTTTAAAAATTAATTCAGGGGGCAGATTAGACTTTAAATTAAAAATCAAAAAGACATGTTTTTGTTAAACAAGCGAATATAAATTTTTGCCGAATTCTAAAATTTAATTTTTTAAACTTTAATTATTTTTATTATTTCAAAAATATACTAATATTATTATAAATAACTAATTTAACTAATTTAAATTTATATTTAAATAAATTTTTAATAATTTCATATATTAAAATTTTTTAAAATTTTTTTATTTAAAATTTTTTATAATAAAATAAATTTAATAAATAATTTTATTTTTATAAATTTTAATTTTTTTTTTTATTTATAAATTTATTAAATAGCTTATCCCATTTAATATTACTTATTAATTTATAATTTTGATAAAATTAATCTTTTTAAATTTACAAAAATTTTTTAACAGCTAAATTAAATTTATTTCTTTAAAAATTAGATAATAATTAAATTGTTTAAAATTTCATTTCCAACAAATTATTTTTAATATTTATTTTACAATAACTAAAATAATAATTTTATTAACTCTTTAATTTTCTAAAAAATTTATTTTATAAATTTTTTTTAAATAATCTTTGATACACAAAATACAAAAATTATTTTTCTTTAAAATAATTTTAAAAATTTTATTTAACAATTTTCTTTTACATTACTATTAATTTATCAATTTAAATATTTTTTCTATTTATTATTACTAAAATAAATTTAATTAATATTATTTTACTTATTTTATAATATAATTTTTTTCACTAAAAATTTTATTTTAAATTAAATCTTAAATTTCAAATTTATATGAATTGCACATAAAATTTTCAATGTAAATGAATTACTTTACTTTAAAGTTTAAATTTGTTCTTTCTAAAAACACTTTCCAGTATCTTTACTATGTTACGACTTATTTCAATTTAAAATGAAAGTGACGGGCAATATGTACATAATTTTAAACTTTAATCATTTTAACTAAATTAATAAAATTACTTTTAAATCTAATTTTAAAAAATTTTTTCAAATTTTAATCTAATATTATTATTAATTATAACCCATAAAATTCTTAATTATAAACTATATCTTGATTTGATATAATTTTTTTTTAAAATTTTTAAATTTTTATTTCCAAAAAAAATTTTTATAACAATGATATATAAATTTAATTAAATTAAGTAAAATTAATCGTGGAATATCAATTAATTAACAGGTTCCTCTAAATTGATAAAAATACTGCCATTATTCTTTAAGTTTTAAATTTTAAATCTTTTACTACTTTATTTTATTATTATTTTATAAAAATAATAGAGTATCTAATTCTAGTTTATATTTTTATTTAACTAATTTCATTGAAAAATTTTTTTATTTAATTTTAAATAAAATATAAAATTTTACTTAACAAATTTTAAATTAATTAAATATTTTAATTTATTAATTAATTAAAAAATTAAAATATTTAATTAATTATTAGTTTAACCGCAATTGCTGGCACTAAAATTTATTAATTATTTAAAAATTACTAAATTTAAATTTCTTTATTTTATAAATTTTATTTATTATAAAAAATAATTATTTTTTAAATTTTTTAAATAATTTTATAAAATAAAAATTTATTTATAAATTTAATTTTATAATAAATATCAAAGTTAGAATTAACTTTTATTATCTACTTCATAAATAGTTTTTTTAATTATTAAGTTTAAATTTTAATTTTTTTACTAAACCAATGTTTTTAATTTATATGTATATTTAAAATTTAATTAACTAATCTCTCTTTACTATTTACATATATAGATTTTTTTACTAAACCAATGTTTTTAATTTATATGTATATTTAAAATTTAATTAACTAATCTCTCTTTACTATTTACATATATAGATTTTTTTACTAAACCAATGTTTTTAATTTATATGTATATTTAAAATTTAATTAACTAATCTCTCTTTACTATTTACATATATAGATTTTTTTACTAAACCAATGTTTTTAATTTATATGTATATTTAAAATTTAATTAACTAATCTCTCTTTACTATTTACATATATAGATTTTTTTACTAAACCAATGTTTTTAATTTATATATA